GATTACAATTCTGTATATTCCACTTACTAGAGAGGTTCCCAGGGAATTCATTAGAGGAATATTTCCAATAAATACGGTTTGTTCTTGCATATCTCTACCGGTTTTCCAAATTAATCCCGCGGATACATATAATTCAGAAGAGTATGTGAGTGATTCATACACAGCATCTCTTTCTTTTATCAAGGGCTCTGCCAATTGATATGTTGGCACAAATAATTGAAATTCAATTTCTTGGTCTGTATCTTCAATTTTTGGAAACTTATGAAGTTCTTCCATCAAGCCTTGATCAATGAACCTACAAAATCCGTCAAATTGTATCTGACTAAACCCTGGTATTGTATACATTCCCTCATTTCCATCCCGGAACATCTTAAGTTTTCCGTTTATCGAAAAAATCCAACTATTGGCTCACTCTTCGTTGAACCATATAGATTGATCTAGCAACGACGGAATGTATATTTTGCTCATTTGAACAACATGAAATTTTATCCAACCCCATATACATATATATATGTACTAAATACGTATGAACGGAGGAATAAAAAAAAATGTGACTCAAATTCGAATTTGCGACAGATACAAATGGAAATGAATTGATAAAACATTCCTGGAAACATAATTCTGCCACTTAGACTTATGGAGTCTTGTATAGAATATCAAAATAGATCCAATTTCTACCTTATGATATTACGATCAGATTGGGTACCATAAATGGATTCGGAATTGAATCTGTTCTCTATGAGTGAGATAAAGACAGAATAATCAGGAACCGTCTAGAGTTGACTTTGATTTTAGCACTTAATTTATTTCATCGATTCCGTTATTCAAAAAATGATTCGCAGAGAGAAAAGATATTTCTACCCATTTGTTAATTAGTAGAATACGATTGAAGTGCGTAAGAGAAGTCATATTTATTAAGTACATGCAGATATAACTATCTAGCTATCCGTATATCCCATCTTTTATCGAAGTTCCCTTGAGGCAACATAGGTCGTGCTATATCCAAATTTCGATTTTATATTCAATATATTCAATGAAAAATGCAAGCACGACGATTTCCTAATAGGAATATGTAGATAAGATACCTGACTAGGTATCCGTGTAAGAATTTCTGTTCTGGGGTTTACATATACACATAATTGTTGTTATAATTGAAATTGAAAAGGATTCATTATGGAAAAGAATTGAGACTGATTAGTCGTATATCAATTTGATCTCCTTATGTCATTAAGGAAACCAAATTGGAGATCAAAATCCAAGAACCATTCATGAATTCACAGTCATTAATGCCTCCAATTTGCTCTGAATTTTGGATTCTGTGACTGGAAATCCATTTTTATCTTTCAATAGAAAAAAAAGGGGAAAGCTTTTATTTAGGTGTTGTGTGTTTTGAAATACAATCAATCTAAGAGAACAACAGGATCCAATCAAAAAAAAGAAATGGTTCAGCAATTCCCCAGAATATTTCCATCTATATCTATTTTGTATCGTTTTGGCGGCATGGCCGAGTGGTAAGGCGGGGGACTGCAAATCCTTTCTCCCCAGTTCAAATCCGGGTGTCGCCTGATTAACAAAAGACTCGGAATTTCTTACCCTACTAAACTAATAGAACTCACAAAATTCTTGCCTGGCAGAAGCAGAGGTAAGGGGCGGGGACTGTCGATACCCAATTTTAAGAATCGGGGGGTTGACTTTCAATTATTTCTTCAAAAATCGGGGTGTGACCCAAACCTGTACCATACCAATATGAATTACCAATATAAATAAAGAAATACTCACTTAATTACGGATTCCTGATGCGTTCAGGTCATTGATTTGATTTATCAATCGAATCAAATCCATAGTAAGATTCAATTGTGAGATTCAGAACTACGAAAGTCAGGGACCGTAAATCCGTGTATCCAAAGGAAGGTTCCTAAGAGACTGTAAATCCTTGCTCCTAGGATCCAAGAAGGGGTTATAGGAAGGACTATAAATACTTCCTAATTACCTTACCCTACTAGTGTTTACTGACTGAGTCTTGAAGTAGATTGGGTAGGCTGGTGGGGAATCCAATTAGGAGTTGTGGAAAGAACTGAAGATACTTTGTATCCATACAAACTCATGAGAGTCTCTGAGTGCTCAGGTTTTCAATTAATATTGTATGGGTGATTGGCTTTTATAGAATAAAAGTGGAAAAAAGTGCTTTCGTTGGGGTAACCCCGCCAAGAATGTAATAGGGTGTCTTCAAATTGTTTCACATTTCACAGAAGTAGAGACAGTAAGGCTTAGATGGGAAATTAGGAGTATGTGATAGATAGTTATATATCTTGATGGTATATTTTTTTTTTCTGCTTTTTGTTTATGAAAGGCAACAATAGGTCTTACTATTCCTACATATTATTCCATTAGTCACATTCCCTTGAGACTTCCAAGGGGCAACTGTGTATCTTGCTTGTACTTAGTGCTTTCCGATTCCACCAGAAATCATATAGGGACTTGTTACGGGTGTATTCATTGG